CATCGATGAAGTTACTGCGAAGGCTACAAACTTAGAAATGGAGAACAATTTGAAGAAATGACCTTAAATCTTTGTGTACTGACCCCTAATCGAATTGTTTGGGATTCAGAAGTGAAAGAAATCATTTTATCTACTAATAGTGGACAAATTGGCGTATTACCAAATCACGCGCCTATTGCCACAGCTGTAGATATAGGTATTTTGAGAATACGCTTTAATGACCAATGGTTAACGATGGCTCTGATGGGCGGTTTTGCTAGAATAGGTAATAATGAGATCACCGTTTTAGTAAATGATGCGGAGAAGAGTAGTGACATTGATCCCCAAGAAGCTCAGCAAACTCTTGAAATAGCGGAAGCCGCCTTGAGGAAAGCTGAAAGTAAGAGACAAACAATTGAGGCAAATCTAGCTCTCAGACGAGCTAGGACACGAGTAGAGGTTCTCAATGTGATTTCGTAACTAGTCGGTGCGCCCGAATCGAATAATCCTAATCCAAAGAATTTTTGTTTATACACATATGGATTCTTCCGATTGAATCCAATCAAATACAATCAAGTGGAATCGGATTCTGATGTAAGGAAAAAAGTTTTAGTTTCAATTCGAAAATCAAATCGAATAGGATAGAAAAGATACAAAATCAGTAAGTAGAAAAACTTATTAGATACCATTGACCATGGTATCTAATAAGTTCTACCTACTATTGGATTTGAACCAATGACTCCCGCCGTATGAAAGCAATACTCTAACCACTGAGTTAAGTAGGTCATTTATCATTATAAGGAGAAAAAAAAAGGACCCCTCCCATTGATGGATTATAAATGCAATAAGACTTCGAAGCAATACCAATCAAAAAGATCAAAGAGATACGATGTTGGATCATGGAATATTCATCTTGACAAGAAATTATCTACATAATATGATAAAATATGTATCACAATCACAAGGGCTATAGCTCAGTTAGGTAGAGCACCTCGTTTACACGTGCGCCAATGTTTTTCAGAAGAGTCCATCATGCAATCAAAGAATTGATCTTTTTGAGAAATCAATGTCTGACTCCAGGATTTTTAGGGAACAAAACAAGAGAACAATAGCCTGACAAATGGTTCGGTTCGATTCAGGTTCCCATTTAGGAACCAAATGGAATCCATCATTGATTTGAGATATTGATAAGGTGAATACCTAGTCTATTCAATGCTAGGCATAATGAGTATAAGGACCTCAAAAATTCTCTTTTTGTCCTATGAACCTTAAGGCGTATGAAGTTTCATATTTGATTCTTTAATCAGGATGATAGAGACTCCATTTAACTTAGGTTAATCTAGGCCAGAAGCAAACCTACGTCAAGATAACCTTTCTTTGAAACACTTTGGTAGTGCTCCTATATCACAATCCAAATAATGAATCCGAGCACGTGGAGCCATTTCCTTATTTTTCTGTCAAGAAAAAAAATATGGTAGACTAACTGATATTTCTAGCAGTTAATGAAAGAGCCCAATGCAAAAAAAAAAAATGCATGTTGGGTCTTTGAAAGAGTTCGAATCATTTTGATAAGAATTAGTTCGATCTCTTTTACCGAGAAGGTCTACGGTTCGAGTCCGTATAGCCCTATAATAATATAATAATCCAAATTGAAATACAAAAAGTTCTATAGTTTTCATTATTACTGTATTTTTTGTTGTTTGTAACCGGTCGCTCGTGGTTGCTTGGTTCATCGAAATAAAATCATTCCCATAAGCTTGCTTATGGGGGGCTCGTTCAGAGCAGAACATAAAACGGAAAACAAAAGCCCATTTCAATCGTTATTTTTTTTTTTTTCGAATCTCGGATAAAGAAACCCATTTTTTTTAGTAATTCATTTTTTTCGTATGTGAATTCCATATGATTTTGCCTCCAAAAATTCACCAAAAATGAGTAGGTATACCAAGGAAAAGAAGTCTCACTAACTCTTTGATTGTGGACAGTAAAGGAGGCAAAATCATGACATGAATCCGGTTAAAAATGAAAACTCCAACCTAACCCCACTCAAATCAAATAGTAAGTCACATGGATATAGGAACGGATTACTGTATTTGTCGACACGTCCGCGTTTGAAAAACGAAGATCTTTTCATAAACAGAAAACAAAATATATATAGAAAATAGAATCAAAATCGATTGAATTTCGAATTCGAATATTAAAAATTTCAAAATTCGAAATCAAAATGAGAATTCTATTTGGAATTTTTTTTTTCTAAAAGCCCGAAGCGAGGTGAAAGCAAGAGAGTTTTATTTGTTTTGTTTGTATAAGAGATTTATACTATACTGAAATAAAATCGAAGGAAGCGTAATGAAAATAGGAGTACAATCGAGAAACGAGACATCACAGCAAACAAGTGAAACTGTGTGGTTCGACCAAAATGCATTTTGGTTTTGACTAACCTGTTACCGATGACTTGACAATGAATTCCAATTCGAATCGACGAATTCGGTATATTTTCCCCATTCAAAGGAGTTCGTCTATG